TTCAGATAAAAATTCTATTTCCTTTTCGTCTGAAACCTTGGCAAGGATCTAAGGTACGAGACTCTCGTTGGGATAAAAAAGAAGAAAAGGACAATTTTTGTTTTTTAACAATTTGGGGAATGGAAGCTGAAATCCCCTTTGGTTCTCCACGAAAACAACCCTCTTTTTTTGAACCTATTTTTAATGAATTAAAAAAAAACTATAAAAAAGTGAAAAAAAAAAGTTTTCTAGTTCTAAAAGTTTTAAAAAGAAAAAGAAAACGGTTTATAAGAACTTTCAAAGAAAAAACAAAGGGTGCTCTAAAAATAATTCTAGTTAGAAAAGGAATGATAAACAATTTGGAAAAAAGAAACCAAACTTTCTTATTTGAATTAAATAAAAACGAGTTGAATGAAAAAAATTCCATAAGTAATAAAAATACACAAGAATTTCTTATTCAAATTCAATCCAGGAATTGGACAAATAATTTACTTATAGAAAAGAAAATCAAAGATCTTATTGATAGAAGAATCACAACCAGGAATCAAATGGAACAGATTAAAAATGACAAAAAAAAACTCATTCTAACTCCAGATCTAAATATTATTAGTCCTAACAATACAAACTTGAATGATAAAAAACAAAAATTATGGAAAAATCTGTGGCCAATATTTAAAAAAAGAAGTATCCGGTTAATACGTAAATTAAACTATTTTATAAAATCTTTCATTGAAAAAATGTACATGGATATATTTCTATATATCATTAACATCCTCAGGATCAATATAGAACTTATAGTTGAATCTATAGACAAAAAAATGGGAAAATTAATTTCCAGTAGGGAAAAAATAAATCAAGAAGAAATTTATATTGGTGAAACAAACAAAAACACGATTCCATTTATTTTGACTAGAAAAAACTTTTTTTCGAATATAAATAATAATTTAAATGCTTGTTGTGACTTATCTTCCTTGTCCCAAGCATATGTATTTTACAAAATATCACAAACTCCATTTAGTAACAAATATCACTTGAGACCCGTGCTTCAATATCATGGAACCCATCTTTTTCTTAAGGATAAAATCAAGAATTATTGTGAGACACAAGGAATATTTGATCCCAAAACAAAGCATAATAAAATTGATAAGTCTATAATAAATGAGTGGAAAAACTGGTTAAAGGGCCATTATCAATATAATTTATCTCATACTAAATGGTCTCAGTTAGTATCGAAAACGTGGAAAAATAGAGTCAACGAACGTTGTACAATTCCCAATAAGGACTCCATCAAATTGAATTCATATAAAAAGGAGAAAAACCCATTAATCCCTTACGTAAAAAAAAAATATTATGAAGCAAACTCTTTGATGAATCAAAAAGAAAAATTTAAAAGAAATTGCAGATATGATCTTTTATTACATAAATATATATCACATAAATATATAAACTATGAAAACAAAGGGGATTCCTATATTTATGGATCGCCATTAAAAATAAATAGAAATCAAGAAATATTATATAATTTTAATATAGAGAAACCCCAATTGCTTTATGTACTAATGGATGTAGATATTAGGGATTATCTAGGAGAAAAATATTATATACATAGGAAAAAAAATATTGAGAAAAAATATTTTAATTGTAAAATTTTCTATTTTTTTATTAAACAAAATAAAAATATCAATATTGATACCTGGACTCATATGCATTGTGGTACCAAGAATCAAAATACTAAGACTAAAATTAATATTTATCAAAAACTGGATAATAAGAATATTTTATCTCCGAGGATTCATCAAAAAAAAAAACCATCCAAAATGAATCAAAAAAGTTTCTTTTTTGATTGGATGGGGATGAATGAAGAAAGGTTATATCATCGTATATCAAAAAAACCTCAGTTCTTCCCAGAATTTGGAATACTTTATGATACATATAATGCATATAAAATTAAATCGTGGGTCATACCAATTAAGTTGTTTTTGAATTTTGATGTAAATCCAAATAGTAACGGAAATGAAAAAAAGGATATTCATATATCATCTAATGAAAAAGAATACTTTGAATTAGAAAAAAAGAAGCAAGAAAAAAAACAACAGTCCAGTCAAGTGGATCTTCTATTAGACGTTCAAAAACAAAAGAAAAAAAAAGATATTGAAGAAAATTATACAGGATCAGACATTAAAAAAAGTAGAAAAAGAAAGCAATACAAGAGCAAGAAAGAGGCGGAACTCGATTTATTCCTGAAAAAGTATTTCCTTTTTCAATTAAGATGGGATGACGCCTTAAATAAAAGAATGACCGATAATATCAAGGTATATTGTCTTCTGCTTAGATTAACAAATCCAAAGGAAATTGCTATATCCTCCATTAAAAGAGGAGAAATGAGTTTAGACGTCATGGTAACTCAGAAAGATCTAGCTCTGACGGAATTGATAAAAAATGGAATATTGATTGTCGAACCAATTCGTCTATCTACAAAATTGGATGAAAAATTGATTATGTATCAAATGATAGGTATTGGCTTGGTCAATAAAAAGAAATATCAAACTAATAATAAATCCATAAAAAAAAAAGATGTTGATAAGAATGAAAATAAAAATTATTATGATTTTCTTGTTCCTGAACATATTCTATCTACTAGACATCGTAGAAAGTTGAGAATTCTAAATTGTTTTAATTCCTGGAATAGAAATGTTTTGAATGAGATTTTCGTATTTGGTAATGAAAACAACATAAAGAGCTGTGGACAATTTATAAATGAGGGTAACTATCCTCATATAAATACAAATAAATTAATCAAATTGAAATTGTTTATTTGGCCTAATTATCGATTAGAAGATTTAGCTTGTATGAATCGATATTGGTTTAATACCAATAATGGAAGCCGTTTTACTATGTCAAGAATACATATGTATCCACGATTCCAAATTAACTGATAATAGATGATATTGATTTAATATTATATCAAGCAGATCTAGGAATGAATCAGCCGAATTCTGTTAGGTACAAATAAATTTTTAATAATTTATCATGTTTTTTATCCAAATCCAAATTGGATTTGGATAAAAAATAAATCAAAGTTTTTGCGTGTACCTGATTAAAATTATTAAAATTAGAGGTATTATTAGAGACATTATTAAATATATATTATTAAAATTAAATTCATTATTATTATATTTATTATTCCTGATCGGTAAATTTAAATTAAAAAATAAAAAATATATATTAAATTAAAATATATATAATATAACTTTTAACTTTCTTTCTTTATTTTATTTTCTTTATTTTATGATAAAAAATGCATTCATCTCAGCAATTTCACAAGAAGAAAAAGAAGAAAACAAGGGATCCGTTGAATTTCAAGTATTCAGTTTTACAAATAAAATACGGAGACTTACTTCACATCTAGAATTGCACAAAAAAGATTTTTCATCTCAGAGGGGTCTTCGAATAATTCTGGGAAAACGCCAACGGTTGCTAGCGTATTTGGCAAAGGAAAATAGAGTACGCTATAAAAAATTAATAAGTCAACTGAATATTCGAGAGCAAAAAACTCGTTAATTTCATTGAAACTAAATCAATTTATTAAATTTCGATTTTTATTATTATGTATTATTAATTTTTTTAGAATATTTTAGTAGAATTTTGATTAGTACTCAAAAATTACTATTAAATTAGAAATAAGAATTATTAGATTTTCTATTTTTTTATGAACCTCGTTTTGAGAAACTCATAAAATAACGAATCGGGGAAAAAATATATGACTGTACCGTCTACAAGAAAAGATCTCATGAAAGTCAATATGGGTCCTCAACACCCATCAATGCATGGTGTTCTTCGACTAATTGTTACTCTTGATGGTGAAGATGTTATTGACTGTGAACCCGTATTGGGTTATTTACACAGAGGGATGGAAAAAATTGCGGAAAATCGAACAATTATACAATATCTCCCTTATGTAACACGTTGGGATTATTTAGCTACTATGTTTACAGAGGCAATAACTGTAAATGCACCAGAACAGTTGGGAAATATTCAAGTACCCCAAAGAGCCAGCTATATCAGAGTAATTATGCTAGAATTGAGTCGTATAGCTTCTCATCTGTTATGGCTTGGTCCTTTTATGGCAGATATTGGTGCACAGACCCCCTTTTTTTATATTTTCAGAGAGAGAGAATTAATATATGATTTATTCGAAGCTGCTACAGGGATGCGAATGATGCATAATTATTTCCGTATCGGAGGAGTAGCTGCTGATCTACCTCATGGCTGGATAGATAAATGTTTAGATTTTTGTGATTATTTTTTAAAAGAAGTTACCGAATATCAAAAACTTATAACTCGCAACCCCATTTTTTTGGAACGGGTTGAGGGAATAGGTATTATTGGTGGAGACGAAGCAATAAATTGGGGTTTATCAGGACCAATGTTACGAGCTTCTGGAATACAATGGGATCTTCGGAAAGTGGATGATTATGAGTGTTACAATGAATTCGATTGGGAAGTTCAATGGCAAAAAGAAGGGGATTCACTAGCTCGTTATTTAGTACGAATCAATGAAATGACGGAATCCATAAAAATTATTCAGCAAGCTCTGGAAGGAATTCCTGGAGGACCCTATGAAAATTTAGAAGTACGACGTTTTGATAGAACAACAAATTCTGAATGGAATGATTTTGAATATAGATTCATTAGTAAAAAACCCTCACCAAATTTTGAATTATCGAAACAAGAACTTTATGTGAGAGTAGAAGCCCCAAAGGGAGAATTAGGAATTTTTATGATAGGAGATCAGAGTGTTTTTCCTTGGAGATGGAAAATTCGTCCACCAGGTTTCATCAATTTGCAAATTCTTCCTCAGCTAGTTAAAAAAATGAAATTGGCTGATATTATGACAATACTAGGTAGTATAGATATCATTATGGGGGAGGTTGATCGTTGAAATGATAATTGACACGACGGAAGTACAAGCTATTAATTATTTTTCTGGATCCGAACTTTTAAAAGAGGTCTATGAACTCATATGGGTCTTTATCCCTATTTTGATTCTGATATTAGGAATTACTATAGGTGTACTAGTAATTGTTTGGTTAGAAAGAGAAATATCCGCAGGAATACAACAACGTATCGGGCCTGAATATGCTGGGCCATTAGGAATTCTTCAAGCTTTAGCAGATGGGACAAAATTACTTTTTAAAGAGGATATCCTCCCTTATAGAGGAGATATTCAATTATTCAGTGTTGGACCGGCTATAGCAGTCATATCAACTCTACTAAGTTATTTAGTAATTCCTTTTGGATATCGTTTTGTTTTATCCGATCTAAGTATAGGTGTTTTTTTATGGGTTGCTATTTCAAGTATTGCCCCTATTGCACTTCTTATGTCAGGGTATGGGTCTAATAATAAATATTCTTTCTTAGGTGGTTTACGAGCTGCTGCTCAATCCATAAGTTATGAAATACCATTAACTCTATGTGTGTTATCAATATCTCTACGTGTGATTCGTTATAAGACGGGCTTTTCCTTCTTTTCTTCATTTCTAATATAGGAAAAGATTTCTAATAATGGATGGGTCCTTTCGTTTTTTGATTCATTATTCAGATAAATAAGTTAAACCAGATAGTTATATGAGTGAAACAAAACAGCTTATCAATTTGCAGTAAGAAGATTAAATCTCATTCCCTATGTACAAGAGTAAAGAGGCAAATATAAACAGTGTAAACTGTTTATCCCAAGACTAAGATTGTTTTATGACTAAGATTATTTTATTAGTCATGATATAATGTCTTGAAGCGGGTGCAAAGGATCCAGTGGATTGGGTTTATACTATTTTTTTTATATGTATTACCATATCAGGATCGAGCACAAATTAGTGAACGGGTAGAAACACCAAGATACACAAAAGATTAGTAATGGAGATAATGTAAAGTACCAAAAAAAGTATTTTTACATAAAATGAATCATAATTAGTGCTTTAAGTTAGTAGAAACGATCAAGCAGTACTTATCTACGATTCCGATCTAGAGTATGCTCCTATTCACTGATTAAAGAAATGACTATCAAGAACGAATTAATCCCCTTTTTCTGATTTCTTTTTTTTTTTCTTTTTCAGAGTAGCCTCTTATCAGAAACAAGAACAGGAACAAAAGAAATAATGGAATGTAGAATGAATAAGAAAAGATCTTTATTTCTTTTTCTATATATTATATCTATATATCTATATATATAGAAAGAGAGAAAGAATTCTTATTTGGATTTGTGAACTAATCTCTAATTCTTTTTCGTAATCAAAAGATATGGGTCAAGGAAAAATAAATATCTATTGATACAACAAGACAACAAGTATTTTATTGAAAGAGAAATTTTTATATTATAAGGGGACGAGATAAATTCAGAAGCACTTTTTTTAGTTTTTATTCGAGCAGACAGAATTACATCGGTCTAATTTAGGACTCTTCGATGTATCTTTATTCTATCTATCCTTCAATATCAACGGATGCCGAATTAATGGTAATATCGAACTAGTCTTTCTATTTATTTGTGGCCGTAGAGGAGCCGTATGAGGTGAGAATCTCATGTACGGTTTTGGAATAGCGATGGTAACAGTAATGGTATCATCGACTATGATTATCTAATAGTTCAAGTACGGTTGATATAGTTGAGGCACAGTCAAAATATGGTTTTTTTGGATGGAATCTGTGGCGACAACCTATCGGATTTATAGTTTTTCTAATTTCTTCTTTAGCAGAATGCGAAAGATTACCTTTTGATTTACCGGAGGCAGAGGAAGAATTAGTAGCGGGTTATCAAACCGAGTATTCAGGGATCAAATATGGTTTATTTTATGTTGCTTCTTACCTAAATCTATTAGTTTCTTCATTATTTGTAACAGTTCTTTACTTAGGAGGGTGGAATTTCTCTATTCTACCTATTTTTTTTATTCCTGATATTTTTGGAATAAATAATATGAGTGGGGTCTTTGGAATTATAATGGGGATTCTTATTACGTTAGTTAAAGCTTATTTGTTCCTATTTATTCCTATTGCAACAAGATGGACTTTACCAAGAATGAGAATGGATCAACTATTAAATCTTGGATGGAAATTTCTTTTACCTATTTCTTTGGGTAATTTATTATTGACAACCTCTTCTCAACTTGTTTCACTATAAATATAAATAAGAGAATACGATAACGACATTCGAAATTATCTTAAACAAGAGAAAGAAACATCAACTTATTTATTTCATAGATATTTACGATATGCTCCCTATGGTAACTGGATTCATGAATTATGGTCAACAAACAGTACGGGCCGCAAGGTACATTGGGCAAGGTTTCATGATTACCTTATCCCACACAAATCGTTTACCTGTAACTATTCAATATCCGTATGAAAAATTAATAACATCGGAGCGTTTCCGCGGCCGAATTCATTTTGAATTTGATAAATGTATTGCTTGTGAAGTATGTGTTCGTGTATGTCCTATAGATCTACCCGTTGTTGATTGGAGATTAAAAACGGATATTAAAAAGAAACAATTGCTTAATTATAGTATTGATTTTGGGGTATGTATATTTTGTGGTAACTGTGTGGAGTATTGCCCAACAAACTGTTTATCAATGACTGAAGAATATGAACTTTCTACTTATGATCGTCACGAATTGAATTATAATCAAATTGCTTTGGGTCGATTGCCAATGTCAGTAATTGGAGATTACACAATTCAAGCAATTACGAATTCGACTCAAATCAAAATAGACAAAGAAAAATCTTTCAATTCAAAAACAATTACCAATTATTGAATTTAATATAATCTAAAACATAATATAAAACTTTTTTCATTGGAATTTGGATTAATAATAACTATTGATTGTTCCTAATTATTCTTTAATTTCAATTGATAAAATTGAAATTTCGAATTGAGATAATAATCCACTTTTTTATTTAGTCACTATTTGATTTGGCCATTTCCATTATATGGTATTTAAGATAGATAGATTAAGATATAATATTAATTAATAATATTATTTTCATATTTAATAATATTATTTTCATATTTAATAATAATTAAGAAATATTATGCTATTCATATAACATATCAAATAAATATTATTATTTTTATATAAATAGTATTATAAAGTATACACAAAAATACAAACAAAATCGAAAAAAAGTCTTATTACTTATTATTATATTATTGTATTATTATACATATATATAAAGTATATTATGTAAGTAAACGGAATGGTTTCGAAATACACAATTCCAACTCATTTTTTGTAAAAAACCGGGATTGATATAATAACTGTATCTATATTAATCCATACTACATTAAGATTTTATTCAATTAAGAACATATTATATATAAGAAAAAAATGAGGGAATTCCTCTTTTCCTGGACTTATTTAATAAGATCATGAAATATTTTGACTTATCTATTTCTCACTTTATACATAATGGGTTTAACTGGAACAATACATGATATCCTTGTAGTATTTTTGGGATTAGTTGTTATATTAGGGGGTATAGGAGTAGTTTTATTTACCAATCCCATTTTTTCTGCCTTTTCATTGGGATTGGTTCTTGTTTGTATATCCTTATTATATATTTTATCGAACTCCTATTTTGTGGCTGCTGCGCAGCTCCTTATTTATGTGGGAGCTATAAATGTTTTAATCATATTTGCTGTAATGTTCACAAATAGTTCTGAATATTATAATGATTTCAATCTTTGGACTGTTGGAAACGGCCTTACTTTGCTAATTTGTACAAGTATTTTTTTTTCACTAATTACTACTATCCTAGAGACGTCGTGGTATGGGATTATTTGGACTACAAGATCAAACCAAATTATAGAACAGGACCTGATAAGTAATGTTCAACAAATTGGGATTCATTTATCAACGGATTTTTTTCTTCCATTTGAACTAATTTCGATAATTCTTTTAGTTGCTTTGATAGGTGCTATTAGTATGGCTCGTCAATAAAATACTAAGTACAATTTCTTAGAATTAGGAATTATCCTAAATAAAAAAAAAAATGTCTTGTTTTATTTTATCATGTGTTATTATTATAACATAACACTCTTTTTTCATATACATTATTTTTCATATATATATTATAACATATTTAAGTATAATATAAAAAAAAATAAATAAAATAGTAGAAGGTAAATAAAGTTCTGAATTTGATCTATCAACAATATTTTTTTGTTCTATAATTTTTTTTTAATCAAATCGTTTGAATAAATGTTCATTCGTATTGATTCAAATGAATCGAGATTGATGAGGAGTTAGTCAATGACGTTTGAGCATGTACTTTTTTTGAGTGCCTATTTATTTTCTATCGGTATCTATGGATTGATCACAAGTCGAAACATGGTTAGAGCGCTTATGTGTCTTGAACTTATACTAAATTCGGTTAATATCAATCTCGTAACATTTTCTGATTTATTCGATAGTCGTCAATTAAAAGGAGATATTTTCTCCATCTTTGTTATAGCCATTGCAGCTGCTGAAGCAGCAATTGGACTAGCTATAGTCTCGTCAATTCATCGTAACAGAAAATCAACCCGTATCAATCAATCGAATTTGTTGAATAAATAGTCGTAATCATATAAATCTAATTAAAAATAGATTATTTTAATGTATAATAATATTATTATTTTGAATTATTTCTAATAGTAATACAAATTTCTATTAATAATGAATATTCTAATTAGAAATTGGAATATTTACTAATTTTAGTTAAATTAGCATGTAAGATTTGTATTACCATCTTTTTTGAAATAAAGAATTCAAGTTTATTGGCCCTTTCTCGTAAACATATCCAGAAATCCATTTATTCTAAAAAATTCTGGTAAACCACTGATTTGTCTGGTATCTATACTATAGAATTCATTTACTACTTATTTTTTTACCAGATCAAAATATTTTATTTCCAAAACTGAAATTTATAGATACAATGTCACATTCAGTAAAGATTTATGATACATGTATAGGGTGTACTCAATGTGTACGAGCTTGCCCCACAGACGTGTTGGAAATGATACCTTGGGATGGATGTAAAGCTAAACAAATTGCTTCTGCACCAAGAACCGAGGACTGCGTAGGCTGTAAAAGATGTGAATCCGCTTGTCCAACGGATTTTTTGAGTGTTCGTGTTTATTTATGGCATGAGACAACCCGTAGTATGGGTCTAGCTTATTGATACGTTACAAAAAATTCCACTTGAATCATTTTATTTGATTCCCATTTTTTCACCGACAAAAATCCGTACTCAGAAGAAAATATTTTCTCGAGTACGGATTTTTTATGGTCAAAGTGTATCTTGTCTTTACCACGAGCTATTTTCCTTGGTTAACAATAATTGTAGTTTTTCCGATATTTGCGGGTTCCTTCATTTTTTTTCTCCCACATAGAGGAAATAAGGTAATTAGGTGGTATACTATATGTATATGCCTATTGGAACTCCTTCTAATGACTTATGTATTCTGTTACCATTTCCGATTGGACGACCCATTAATACAATTGGAGGAAGATTATAACTGGATAACTATTTTTGATTTTCACTGGAGACTGGGAATCGATGGGCTTTCCATAGGACCCATTTTACTGACAGGATTTATCACAACTTTAGCAACTTTAGCGGCTTGGCCTGTTACTCGAGATTCACGATTGTTTTATTTTCTAATGTTAGCAATGTACAGTGGTCAAATAGGGTTATTTTCTTCTCGAGACCTTTTACTTTTTTTCATGATGTGGGAGTTAGAATTAATTCCTGTTTACTTACTTTTATCTATGTGGGGGGGTAAAAAACGTTTGTACTCAGCTACAAAGTTTATTTTATACACCGCAGGGGGTTCCATTTTTCTATTAATGGGGGTTTTAGGTATAGGTTTATACGGTTCGGATGGGCCAACATTGAATTTTGGAGCATTAGCTAATCAATCATATCCCGTGGCCCTGGAAATTCTGTTATATTTTGGCTTTCTTATTGCTTATGCTGTCAAATCACCGATTATACCCCTACATACATGGTTACCAGACACCCACGGAGAAGCACATTACAGTACATGTATGCTTTTGGCCGGAATCTTATTAAAAATGGGAGCATATGGGTTGATTCGTGTCAATATGGAATTTTTACCCCACGCACATTCGATATTTTCTCCATGGTTGGTGATAGTGGGAACGGTACAAATAATTTATGCAGCTTCAACCTCTTTCGGTCAACGTAATTTAAAAAGGAGAATAGCCTACTCTTCTGTATCTCATATGGGTTTTATAATTATAGGAATTGGTTCCATAACAAACACAGGACTCAATGGAGCCGTTTTACAATTATTGTCTCATGGATTTATTGGCGCCGCCCTTTTTTTCTTAGGGGGTACAAGCTGTGATAGAACACATCTTGTTTATCTTGACGAAATGGGAGGGATATCTATCCCAATGCCAAAATTATTTACCCTGTTCAGTAGTTTTTCCATGGCTTCTCTTGCATTACCGGGAATGAGTGGTTTTGTTGCAGAATCAGTAGTATTCTTTGGAATAATTACGAGTCCAAAATATCTTTTAATGCCAAAAATACTAATTACTTTTGTAATGGCAATTGGAATGATATTAACTCCTATTTATTTATTATCTATGTCACGTCAGATGTTCTATGGATACAAGTTCTTTACTGTTCCAAAGTCTTATTTTGTGGATTCTGGCCCCCGAGAACTATTTGTTTCAATCTGTATCTTTCTTCCCGTAATAGCAATCGGTATTTATCCTGATTTTGTTTTCTCATTATCAGTTGATAAGGTAGAAGCTATTCTATCTAATTATTTTTATAGATAATCTTAATGAATTGAATTGAAATTCAAGTAAAAAATCAAAAAATTATATGATTTTTCATTTTGAAAATAGTTCATTGTGCAATGAGAAATAAAGTGAAGTGAATTAAAATATTTATTTCGAGTTTTTGATAATTATTTAACCCCATTTCATCGTTCAATAAAAAAAATGGGGTTAAATAATTATCAAAAACTCACACAAATTTTCCTTATATGTGAAAGTTATATAGAAAAGGATTATCTGAGATATTCTTTAAGTGGTTTATTCAATTAGATGGGAGTACAAATGAACCATAACTATGTAGACCTATTCCTAATAGATTGACACCAAAGTAGCATATCCAAATTATAAGAAATCCTATAGAAGCTACAATTGCTGAATTCATACCTTGAAAATTTTGGTTTGTTCTAGTATGTAAATAAATAGCGTATACGGTCCAAGTAATAAAAGCCCAAGTTTCTTTAGGGTCCCAATTCCAATAAGATCCCCATGCTTCATTAGCCCATACTGCTCCAGAAAGAATTCCTATGGTTAAAAAGGTAAATCCTAGACTAATGACACGATAACTCCAATAATCCAATGTTTTAGTCAATTGATATTTATAATAGTTTTTAAATGAAAGCAAACCCGTACTTTGTAAAATATTTCTTTTCTCATTGGAGTGAATTTCGTCAAATAAAACGGAACTAATTAAGAAATTATTGCCTTTAGAAAAAAAATTGATGTTTTTTCTAAATGTAATGACTAAAAGAGCGATTGAAAATAAGGATCCAAATAAAAGAGCTGCATAGCTCAACAACATCATACTTACATGCATCATCAACCACTGGGATTGCAAAGCAGGTACTAATATTGCCGATTGATGTATTCCGGTTGAAAGACTAAAAGTAGCGAAGCCCTGAGTAAAAATAGCACTCGGCGCGCTTATTGTGCTTAAATAATTTTGCTTTTCATTATTTCTAAAATAAAGAATCATATGAATAATGAAGAAACTCCACGAAAGGAACATTAATGATTCATATAAATTACTTAATGGGAAATGTCCCGAATAAATCCAACGAATAACTAATAGTCCTGTTATAGATAAAAAAGTAGCTATCATACCCTTTTGTGACGAATTACATAATCCTACAATTTCATGAAGTAATAGGGTCATCAAATGAATCATAATAACAATTGAAATAATCGAGGAAGATATATGAGTTAATATATGTTCTAAAGTTATAAATATCATATAAAAAAGATAATCCGATTAGTGAATAAAATAAAAATAAGGAATTGCTTATTGAATACATTATAGAATTTATTGTGTTCTTTTTATATTTTTATTTTATTGTGTTCTTTTTATATTATAGAATGATGCCGCCACTCGGACTCGAACCGAGATGCTCTAGCACTGCTTCCTAAGAGCAGCGTGTCTACCGATTTCACCATGGCGGCTTGCTTGAAATAATAATAGTTCGTACATCTGGAATCGTCGAGATTTAAGGATTCAATGCAAGTTGGTTTCCGTTTATATATAGATATAGAAAACAAAATGGATAGAGAACAGGGGGTTTTCACTTCCTATTGGAATTTTACTGTACTTTTCACAAAAATTCTTTTTAAGAATTTTTGTGAAAAGTACAGTAATAGAAAAAATACACGTATTACAAATTATTATTCCATATATTACAAGATATTACAAGAACTCGTTCTAATTTATTTTATATTGAATTTGAATTGAAAAATGGAAAACATTCATTTTAGTTAATGTAAATCGTTTAATTCATTTTTTATAGTCATATTAATTAAGCTATGCCCAAGAAGCTAAGCCAAAGACTTTATTATTTATTTGTTTGTTGCACAAAAAAACTTTTTGAATTCCCCGTTGAAACCGATTTAGCTAAGGAAAAAGCTTTAACCGCGGCAAAATATCCTTTTTTCTTCCAAATATTTTTACGAATACGTTTTTTTGACATAGAAGTACGCTTTTTTGGAACCGCCATAGAAAGAGATTATTCATTTTTATTGTTGTATGTGAAAGACATGTATTGACGGATTGCTCTTTTTATTCATTATCCATACTTATTTCATAGATAATGGTATCGTTTTTCCTGTTTTTCATAAGATAGAAATAAATATAGATAAAATTGTTTTTTGAAAATGATCATATTATCTATAATATACTATGGAATGTTATAAAGGTAATGTAGTAATAGTATTTTTAAGAAAATTTGGACTAGCTAAAAAAACTCTTTAATAATCCTTTATACTTTTTTTGTTTTTTGCATTTCTATCCATAGATTGAATCCAAAATAGTTTGTACTGATTAATCTCTTTCTAATCTCATTCGAATCCATATTTATAGGGATTATCCACTACCATAAAACAAATTCATTGTTCTTTATGAAATAAGAATGAAATAAAAAAAAAAAAAAGAATCAAATGAAAAAGGTTTAATTTGGAACTCATATCTCATTTTAGTAAATATTGCAAATCTAATTTGATTTAATTTGTTAAATCAAAAAGATTAAGAGCCCTCATAGAATTTAAACAATTATATAAGATATAATTTAAGAATTTATTTAATAGAATTTCAAAAATTCTATATTGTAACAAAAATATTGTATTAAAAAAATTAATATCATTTTTCCTATTAATTAATCAAATTCAGAATGTTTGTCCGTAAGTTAATTCAATTTCATTTAAGGTTAGTAATTAACCTCTTAAACAAGATATTACCAAATAAGAATAATCTTAGTGATGGATTATTGCGAGGTAAGATAAAGAATATCATAAGATTCACAATAAACATAAGTTTTGGCTATTTGGTTGAATCCGATTATTAACAGATACCAGACCCGTACATATTCGAACCAAGTATTCTTTTTTGTATAACTTTTTTTTTACTATACTATATTGTTATAAATCATCAGGATAATACAATCATAAAAAATATCATATTCCATATATTAATCAAAATTTTTCTTTAGTTATTAACTAAGTAATAATCTTGACCAATCATTTGGTCATATTCTTTGATCAACCAAATTGGAACTTTTTGCATTTTTGAAAATATGAGAAAAGTTGAATAATTAAGAATAAAAATAGTTGAGTTTTTTCATATCTTTTTTTATTGATTTCTTTTATCTTTGTTCCTTACAAAAGATATCAGAATTAGTTAATCGGAGATAATAACAATTCATAAGAATAAAAAAATAAAAAATTCGTTTTATTATGGAACATACATATCAATATGCGTGGATAATACCTTTACTTCCACTTCCTGTTACTATGTCAATAGGATTTGGACTCCTGCTTGTTCCAACAGCAACAAAAAATATTCGTCGTATATGGGCCTTTTTTAGTGTTTTATTCCTAAGTATAGCTTTAGCTTTTTCAGTCAATTTATCTATTCAGCAAATAAGTGGAAGTTTTATTTATCAATATCTATGGTCTTGGACTATCAATAATGATTTTTCATTAGAGTTCGGATACTTAATCGATCCACTTACTTCCATTATGTCAATATTAATAACTACTGTTGGACTCATGGTTCTTATTTATAGCGACAATTATATGTCTCACGATCAGGGATATTTAAGATTTTTTTCTTATCTGAGTTTTTTCAATGCTTCCATGTTGGGATTAGTTATTAGTTCTAATTTGATACAAATTTATATTTTTTGGGAACTGGTGGGAATGTGTTCCTATTTGTTAATAGGGTTTTGGTTTACACGACCAATTGCAGCAAATGCTTGTCAAAAAGCTTTTATAACTAATCGTGTAGGGGACTTTGGATTATTATTAGGAATCTTAGGTTTTTATTGGATGACTGGTAGTTTCGAATTTCGGGATTTATTCGAAACATTTAATAAATTGATCCATAATAACGGGGTCAATTCTTTATTTGCTACTCTATGTGCTTTCCTATTATTCCTTGGTGCAGTTGCTAAATCCGCACAATTCCCCCTTCATGTATGGTTACCCGATGCCATGGAAGGACCTACTCCTATTTCGGCTCTTATACATGCTGCTACTATGGTAGCAGCGGGAATTTTTCTTGTAGCTCGGCTTTTTCCACTTTTCACAGTTATACCTTACATAATGAATTTCATTTCTGTTATCGGTGTAATAACACTACTATTAGGAGCTACTTTGGCTCTTGCCCAAAGAGATATTAAAAGAGGTTTAGCCTATTCTACAATGTCTCAATTGGGTTATATGATGTTAGCTCTAGGTATGGGTTCTTATAGAGCAGCTTTGTTTCATTTGATCACTCATGCCTATACGAAAGCATTATTGTTTTTGGGGTCCGGATCCATTATTCATTCAATGGAACCCATTGTTGGATATTCACCAGATAAAAGCCAGAATATGGCTCTTATGGGTGGCTTAAGAAAATATGTTCCAGTTACAAAAATGACCTTTTTATTGGGTACACTTTCTCTTTGTGGTATTCCACCTCTTGCTTGTTTTTGGTCAAAAGATGAAATTCTTAATGATAGTTGGTTGTATTCACCAATCTTCGCAATAATAGCGTTTTTCACAGCGGGGTTAACTGCATTTTATATGTTTCGTATGTATTTACTTACTTTTGAGGGATATTTCCATGTTCATTTAAAAAATTACAGTGGAATTCAAAATGGTTCCCTATATTCAATATCCTTGTGGGGAAAAACAGCACCAAAATTAATTCAAAATAATTTACTTTTATCAACAACAAATAGTAATGAAAGGGTTTCTTTTTTTTCAAGAAATAGATATAAACTTGATGCCAGTGTAATAAAAAAGATGCGACACTTTAGTACTAATTTTGGAAAAAAACATACTTTTATCTACCCTCACGAATCCGATAATACTATGTTATTTCCAATGCTTGTGTTGGTACTATTTACTTTGTTCATTGGATCCATTGGAATTCCTTTTGATCAAAGAATAATCGATTTTGATTTACTATCAAAATGGTTAGCTCCATCAGAAAGCTTTTTTCATACAAATTCCCATTCTTCTGTGGATTGGTATGAATTTATAACAAATGCAATTTATTCAGTAAGTATAGCTTTTTTTGGAATATGTATAGCATCCTTTTTTTATGGATCTATTTATTCATCTTTCCAAAGTTTTTATTTAATTAACTCTTTTGTAAAAATGGGTTCTAAGAGAATTCTATTGGATCCAATAATTAATGTGATATATAATTGGTCATATAATCGAGGTTACATAGACTTGTTTTATACAAGAATCTTTACCAGAAGTATAAGAAAATTATCTCAATTAACTTCTTTTTTTGATAAATGTATAATTGATGGAATCATAAATGGTACCGGTATTGCAAGTTTCTTTATAGGAGAAGGATTAAAATATATTGGAGGTGGGCGAATCTCGTCTTATCTTTTTTTCTATTTATTCTATTATCTATCGATTTTTGTACTAATTAATTTTTTGAGTCTATAATATAAGCTTTGAGCCTATAATAATCGAATTTTTGTCATTTTCTGATAATAATCAAAATTAAAAATAAAATAATTTTTCAAAAAGAATTAGAAACTAAAAATCAATTATCATTCAATTACTCTAAATTAACTATATTTATAAAAATAGTTTTTATAAATATCAATTTTATAAATCAAAAGAAAATCAAATAAAAAATAAATAAGATTTCAGTTTAATTATTTAATTATAAATTAATTAAT